GATTGATCAAACAAGGACAATTCAAAATCAAATAGAAAGAATCACAAAAGAGAAAAAAAAGGTAATTCCAAGGATAAGTAATATTAGTCCAAGTTATAATGCTAAGAGATTAGAAAAATGGCAAATATTAAAACGAAGGAATGATCAATTAATCTGTAAATTACCTTTTTTTTTTAAATTTTTCATTGAAAGAATATACACAAATATGTTTTTATCTATCATACATATTCCCAGAATCAATATAGTTAAATCAAAAAAAAAAATTATTGATAAATCCCTTTACAATAAAGCAAGAAAGCAAGACCTAAGTAATAAAAAAAAGAAAAATCCAATGCCATTTATTTCGACTCTAAAAAAGTCGCTTGATAATATTAGCAATAGTAAAACAAAGTCACGTATTTTTTATCACTTATCCTACGTGTCACAAGCATATGTATTTTACAAATTATCACAAATCCAAGTTAGTAACTTGGATAAATTAAAATCTGTTCTTCAATACGAAAGAATCTCTTTTTTTCTTAAGCCTGAAATAAAAAATTCTTTTGAAACACAAGGAATAGTCAATTCAAAATTAGGGGATAACAAACTTCGGAGTCATGAAATGAACCAATGGAAAAACTGGTTAATAAGGCATTATCAATATGATTTATCACTGATCAAATGGTCTAGATTAATATCAGAAAAATGGCGAAATACATTTCGTATAGCTAAAAAGGAAAATTTAAACAAATGGAATTCATATGAAAAAGACCAATTAATTAATTCAAAAAAAAAAAAAAGTGAAGTATACACATTATCGAATCAAAAAGAGAATTTTCAAAAATACTATAGATATGATCTTTTATCATATAAATTTCTTAATTATGAAGAATGCTTTTTTTATAGATCTCAGTTTCAAAAAAATAAGAACCAAGAGATTTCTTATAACACGCATAAAAACACCCTTTTTGATATGCCAAGAAAGATCCCTATCAATAATTATCTAGGAAAGGTTGATATTCTATCTATGGAAAAAACAGCCGATAGAAAATATTTGGATTGGAAAATTCTCAATTTTTATCTTAGACAAAAAGTCAATATTGAGACCTGGATCACAATCGGTACTAATAGGAATCAAAATACTCAAATTGGAATTAATAATTGTCAAATAATTTATAAAAAAGATCTTTTTTATCTTATGATTCCAGAAATAAATCCACCAAACTCCCACAAAGTTTTTGTTGATTGGCTGAGAATGAATGAAAAAATGCTAAAGCGTCCCATATCGAATCTGGAACATTGGTTCTTTCCAGAATTTTTCTTACTTTATAATGCATATAAAATAAAACCTTGGTTTATACCAAAGAAATCACTTCTTTTAAATTTGAATAGAAATAAAAATAGTAGTAGTGAAAATAAAAACATCAATGAAAAGCAAAAAAGGAACTTTTTGATACCATCAACTAAAAAACATCGAAATCAAGAAGAAAAAGAACCCACAAACCGAAGAAATCTTGGATCCGTTCTTTCACAACAAAAAGATCTTGAAGAAAATTATACAAGATCGGAGATAAAAAAGGGGAAAAAGAAAAAACAATACAAAAGCAACACGGAATCAGAACTGGATTTCTTCGTGAAACGTTATTTGCTTTTTCAATTGAGATGGGACGATACTTTGAACCAAAGAATGATCAATAATATCAAGGTATATTGTCTCCTACTTAGACTGATAGAGCCAATAAAAATTACTATATCCTCGATTCAAAAGAGAGAAATGAGTTTGGATATAATGCTGATCCAGAAGAATTTAACTCTTAGAGAATTGATGAAAAAGGGAATATTAATTATAGAACCCATTCGTCTATCGGGAAAAAATGACGGACAATTTATTATGTATCAAACCCTAGGTATTTTGTTGGTTCATAAGAGTAAGCACCAAACTAATCAAAAATACCAAGAACAAAGATATGCTTCTAAGAAGAATTTTAATGAAACTCTTTCACCATATCAAAAAATAACTGGAAATAGCGACAAAAATAATTTTGATTTGCTTGTTCCTGAAAATATTTTATCCTTTAGACGTCGTAGAAAATTAAGAATTCTAATTTGTTTTGATTCTTTGAATCAAAATGGTATAGATAGAAATCTCTTATTTTGGAACCGAAAGAACATAAAAAAAAGCAGCCAAGTTTCGCATGACACTAAGCATTTTGATCGAGAGAAAAATCAATTAATGAAATTAAAGCTCTTTCTTTGGCCCAATTATCGATTAGAAGATTTAGCTTGTATAAATCATTATTGGTTTAATACCAATAATGGCAGTCATTTCGGTATGTTAAGGATACACCTGTATCCAGGAATTTTCAATCGTGGATAATCATAATCCATTTTATCTATATATCTATCCTATACCCGAATCTTAGATATCGATAGGATAAAACAAAGAAATACATGAATCATATGCCTTTCTTGTCTTACATCTCATTCATATATCCAATATGAAATGAACAATGTCTCAATTCAAGATCGAATTGAATCAACAGAACCTTTTGCGTTGTAGTTTTTAGGTCTAACTTATTCAATGCGAAAATGTACCAATTTTTTTCTATGCCTTTCTAAAGCCAATTTAGAATTAGATTGATTTGAATTCAGAAAATTAGGAAAATTCAAATTTTATTTTTGTATATACCACATTCAAATTAATGGCATTATTATTACTATTACTGATCGGTAAAATCCATATCTGTAAAAAGGAAAGGGTAATTTTGTTTATGGTAAAAAATTCATTTATTTTGGTTATGTCTCAAAAAGAAAAGGAAGAAAGCAGAGGGTCTGTAGAATTTCAAGTATTCACTTTTACCACTAAGATAAGAAGACTTACTTCACATTTAGAATTGCACAAAAAAGACTTTTCCTCTCAGAGAGGTTTGCGGAAAATTTTGGGAAAACGTCAACGACTACTGGCCTATTTGTCAAAAAAAAATAGAGAACGTTATAAAGAATTAATTGGTGAGTTGGATATTCGAGAGATAAAAACTCGTTAATTTGAAGCGTAATTTCATTTGAACTTATTCGTTTAAATTTTGATGAACTTCTTTTGACTTTCAGTAATGCATGTAAGAAGGACTCGGGAAAAAAACTTATGATTGCACCAACTACAAGAAAAGACCTCATGATAGTCAATATGGGCCCTCAACACCCATCAATGCATGGTGTTCTTCGCCTGATCGTTACTCTCGACGGCGAAGATGTTATTGACTGTGAACCAATATTGGGTTATTTACATAGAGGGATGGAGAAAATTGCCGAAAATCGAACAATTATACAATATTTGCCTTATGTAACGCGTTGGGATTATTTAGCTACTATGTTTACAGAAGCAATAACCGTAAATGGACCCGAACAGCTAGGCAATATTCAAGTACCTAAAAGGGCTAGCTATATCAGAACTATTATGTTGGAGTTGAGTCGTATCGCTTCCCATTTGTTATGGCTTGGCCCTTTTATGGCAGATATTGGGGCGCAGACCCCCTTCTTCTATATTTTTCGAGAACGAGAATTGATATATGACCTATTTGAAGCTGCTACCGGTATGCGCATGATGCATAATTATTTTCGTATCGGGGGAGTAGCTGCTGATCTACCTTATGGCTGGATAGATAAATGTTTGGATTTTTGTGATTATTTTTTAACCGGGATTGCTGAATATCAAAAGCTTATTACACGGAATCCTATTTTTTTAGAACGAGTTGAAGGCGTAGGCATTATTGGCGCAGAAGAAGCACTAAATTGGGGTTTATCAGGACCAATGCTACGAGCTTCCGGAATACAATGGGATCTTCGTAAAGTTGATCGTTATGAGTGTTACGACGAAGTCGATTGGGAGGTTCAATGGCAAAAAGAAGGGGATTCGTTAGCTCGTTATTTAGTACGAATCAGTGAAATGACAGAATCTGTAAAAATTATTCAACAAGCCCTGGAAGGAATTCCAGGGGGACCCTATGAGAATTTAGAAATCCGACGTTTTGATAGAATAAAAGACCCCGAATGGAATGATTTTGAATATCGATTTATTAGTAAAAAACCCTCTCCTACTTTTGAATTGTCCAAGCAAGAACTTTATGTAAGAGTCGAAGCACCAAAAGGAGAATTGGGAATTTTTTTGATAGGAGATCAGAGTGTTTTTCCTTGGAGATGGAAAATTCGACCGCCAGGTTTTATCAACTTGCAAATTCTTCCTCAGTTAGTTAAAAGAATGAAATTGGCTGATATTATGACGATACTAGGTAGCATAGATATTATTATGGGAGAAGTCGATCGTTGAAATGATAATTGATACAACAGAAATACAAACTCTCAATTCTTTTTCCAGATTAGAATCCTTAAAAGAAGTCTATGGGATCATATGGATGCTTGTCCCTATTTTGACTCTTGTACTAGGAATCACACTAGGTGTACTAGTAATTGTTTGGTTAGAAAGAGAAATATCTGCAGGAATACAACAACGTATTGGACCCGAATATGCCGGGCCTTTGGGAATTCTTCAAGCTCTAGCAGATGGTATAAAACTCCTTTTTAAAGAGAATCTTCTTCCATCTAGAGGAGATATTCGTTTATTCAGTATCGGGCCATCCATAGCAGTTATATCCATTTTACTAAGTTATTCAGTAATTCCTTTTAGCTATCGCCTTATTCTAGCTGATCTTAGTATTGGCGTTTTTTTATGGATCGCCATTTCAAGTCTTGCTCCCGTTGGACTTCTTATGTCGGGATATGGATCAAATAATAAATATTCCTTTTTAGGTGGATTAAGGGCTGCTGCTCAATCAATTAGTTATGAAATACCATTAACTCTATGTGTATTATCAATATCTCTACGTGCGATTCGGTGAGAAATAAAAAAGGCCCTATTTCCTTTCTTTCTAGAAAGAAAATTAAAATGAGTTGAATATATATTTTTGATTTTTTTATTCATCATTGGGTTTGATGAACTAAACGAGATAGTTATATGAGTGAAATAA